AATAAAAAATACAGACATTTATGGATTCAATGCGAAAATTGTTATGGATTAAATTATAAAAAATTTTTTAGGTCAAAAATGAATATTTGTGAACAGTGTGGATATCATTTGAAAATGAGTAGTTCAGATAGAATCGAACTTTTGATTGATCCGGGCACTTGGGATCCTATGGATGAAGATATGGTCTCTATGGATCCCATTGAATTTCATTCAGAGGAGGAACCTTATAGAGATCGTATCCATTCTTATCAAAGAAGGACAGGGTTAACTGAAGCTGTTCAAACAGGCATAGGTCAACTAAATAGCATTCCCATAGCAATTGGGGTTATGGATTTTCAGTTCATGGGGGGTAGTATGGGATCTGTAGTAGGCGAGAAAATAACCCGTTTGATCGAGTATGCTACTAATCGATCTCTACCTGTCATTATTGTGTGTGCTTCTGGAGGAGCACGCATGCAAGAAGGAAGTTTGAGCTTGATGCAAATGGCTAAAATATCTTCTGCTTCATCTAATTATCAATCAAATAAAAAGTTATTCTACGTATCAATCCTTACATCTCCTACAACCGGTGGAGTAACAGCCAGTTTTGGTATGTTGGGAGATGTTATTATTGCTGAACCCAATGCCTACATTGCATTTGCGGGTAAAAGAGTAATTGAACAAACATTGAATAAAATAGTACCCGATGGTTCACAAGCGGCTGAGTATTCATTCCATAAGGGTTTATTCGACCTAATCGTACCACGTAATCCTTTAAAAGGTGTTCTGAGTGAGTTATTTCAGCTACACGGTTTCTTTCCCTTGAATAAAAAATATATATCGAAAGAAAATATAGAATAGAAGTGGATTTCTATATCTACCAGGAAATCCCCCTTTTTACTAGGAATCTCCGTTTGTTGGATTGAATTAGTTTAGTTAAAGTCACGCACTTAATAATGTAATTTAGAAATAATTCAATATTTAATATTAATAAGAAACTCCTTATTCGAAAGATAGAAAGAATATGAGGATAGGAGAATAATAAGAAAATTTATTCAAGCGTATCATCATATTCGTGTAGAAAGAGAAATAGGTACACTTAATTCCCCATTCCTTGCACTTATTAACTACTTAATATTATTTATTAATATTATTTATTACTTACACTTACTATTTTTTATAATAGATATACTTATCATAAGATATCTTTATAATAGGTAAAAATAAAATATTAAATTGAGGTACTCATTCCATGACAGATCTTAACTTACCCTCTATTTTTGTTCCTTTAGTGGGCCTAGTATTTCCGGCAATTGCAATGGCTTCTTTATTTCTTCATGTCCAAAAAAATAAGATTGTCTAGATCCGACGGGACAAAATTGCATCAATTTTTTTCAACACTGGATCATAATAAGCTATTTCTTTAGTGTAATATGGTAGGATATGTGACTTTTTCCGAACACAAATGAAAGAACTGTTATGCATGCGGATACATTATATCTGCATAAATGCATGTATATGCGGGTGGGTATAGTGGGTTAAAAATGATCCGCGAATATTTTTCTAATTTATAATAGAAAGTCAATGTATCTAACCAATTACTTCTAATGGTTCATATCAGAATAGTACTAGTTGATGAAAGTTATTTCGGCATCAAGAAAAGTCAAATTCATTTTGGTTATTCTCTCAATTCCAATCGAATGCAACTAGATCTAATATAGTATGAACTGGCGATCAGAACATATATGGATAGAACTAATAACAGGGTCTCGAAAAACAAGTAATTTTTTCTGGGCCTGTATCCTTCTTTTAGGTTCACTGGGATTTTTAGTGGTTGGAACTTCCAGTTATCTTGGTAGGAATCTGATATCAGGATTTCCATCTAACCAAATCATTTTTTTTCCACAAGGGATCGTGATGTCTTTTTATGGGATCGCGGGTCTATTTATTAGTTCCTATTTGTGGTGTACAATTTCATGGAATGTGGGTAGTGGTTATGACCGATTCGATAGAAAAGAAGGAATAATGTGTATTTTTCGTTGGGGATTCCCCGGAATAAATCGTCGAATCTTCCTTCGCTTCTTTCTGAAAGATATCCAATCAATCAGAATGGAGGTTAAAGAGGGTATTTTTCCTCGTCGTGTTCTTTATATGGAAATCAGAGGCCAAGGAACCATTCCCTTGACTCGTACTGATGAGAATTTGACTCCACGAGAAATTGAACAAAAAGCTGCAGAATTAGCCTATTTCTTGCGAGTACCAATTGAAGTATTTTGAAATGAAGAATGAATGTTTTCCCAGCATGAGGGAAGGAACTTGCTAATTTCCTTTTCCATATTCCTTCTAGATCCAAGGACTAAATTCTTACACAAAAATGGAAATAGATCCCTGGGTTCGATACCTTGTTATATAACTTATAACTCGTACTTTAGAGAAATATCAGATAGAGTTGACGAATGAAGCAGTTCATTAACAATTCACAGATAATAAATGAAAAAAAAGAAAGCATTGACTTCCCTCCCATATCTTGCATCTATAATATTTTTGCCCTGGTGGGTCTCTCTATCATTTAATAAAAGTTTGGAACTTTGGGTTACTAATTGGTGGAATACTAGGCAATCCGAAACTTTTTTAAATGATATTCAAGAGAAAAATGTTCTAGAAAAATTCCTAGAATTAAAGGAACTCCTCTTGTTGAATGAAATGATAAAGGAATACCCGGAGACACGTATACAAAAGCTTCCTATAGAAATACACAAGGAAACGATACAATTGGTCAAAACACACAATGAATATCATCTCCATATAATTTTGCATTTCTCGACAAATATAATCTGTTTCACTATTCTAAGTGGTTATTTTATTCTGGGTAATGCAGAACTTGTCATTCTTAATTCTTGGGTTCAGGAATTCCTCTATAACTTAAGTGACACAATAAAAGCTTTTTCGATTCTTTTAGTTACGGATTTATGGATCGGATTTCACTCGACCCATGGTTGGGAACTCATGATTGGTTCGATCTACAACGATTTTGGACTGGCTCATAATGATCAAATTATATCTGGTCTTGTTTCCACTTTTCCAGTTATTCTAGATACAATTGTGAAATATTGGATCTTCCATTTTTTAAATCGGGTATCTCCTTCGCTTGTAGTAATTTATCATTCAATGAATGAATGAAGAACTTATTTGATCTCCCGATATCAATCAAATCAGAATTTTTCTTCGTGTATAACGTGTATAAAGAAAGCATTTTACTTATTCTTTATATTTCTACCTCTTCAAGGTATTCGTCCTATATTCCAGTACAATTATTTCCGTACAATGGCAGATTCGTGGATAGGGAACTATACTAGCTACCTATCTAATTTATTGTAGAAATTCCGGGATCAATGATTGTACCATGCAAAATAGAAATACTTTTTCTTGGGTAAAGGAACAGATGACTCGATCTATTTCTGTATTGATCATGATATATGTAATAACTCGAGCATCCATTTCAAATGCATATCCCATTTTTGCGCAGCAAGGTTATGAAAATCCACGAGAAGCAACGGGGCGAATTGTATGTGCCAATTGCCATTTAGCTAATAAGCCTGTGGATATTGAAGTTCCACAAGCTGTACTCCCTGATACTGTATTTGAAGCAGTTGTTCGAATTCCTTATGATATGCAACTGAAACAAGTTCTTGCTAATGGTAAAAAAGGGTCTTTAAATGTGGGGGCTGTTCTTATTTTACCCGAGGGATTCGAATTAGCCCCCCCCGATCGTATTTCTCCTGAAGTGAAAGAAAAAATGGGAAATCTTTCTTTTCAGAGTTATCGTCCAAATAAAAGAAATATTCTTGTGATAGGTCCTGTTCCAGGTCAGAAATATAGTGAAATCATCTTTCCCATTCTTTCCCCCGACCCCACTACGAAGAAAGACGTTCACTTCTTAAAATATCCGATATATGTAGGTGGGAACAGGGGAAGGGGTCAGATTTATCCTGATGGGAGCAAGAGTAACAATACAGTTTATAATGCTACATCCGCAGGTATAGTAAGCAGAATAGGACGTAAAGAAAAGGGGGGATATGAAATAACCATAGTGGATGCATCGGATGGACACCAAGTAGTTGATATTATACCTCCAGGACCAGAACTTCTTGTTTCAGAGGGGGAATCCATCAAGCTTGATCAACCATTAACAAGCAATCCAAACGTGGGAGGTTTTGGTCAGGGAGATGCGGAAATAGTGCTTCAAGATCCATTACGCGTCCAAGGTCTTTTATTCTTCTTTGCATCCGTTATTTTGGCACAAATCTTTTTGGTTCTTAAAAAGAAACAGTTTGAAAAGGTTCAATTGTACGAAATGAATTTCTAGATCCAGAGATTACTTAACATCAAGTTAGTAAAAAGCGCGGAATTCTTGTTGATCAATATAATTATGTTATGTAAGGTATGATCAAAAAATTATTTAAATCCCTTTACTTGCTTTGTTTATACTGTTTTTGCGGGGGGTCCGGAATTCATTACTTGTATCCCATTTCTAGTACTAGACAATAGGCCTACAAAAAAGGAAGGATACAAGGCAAGACGGGACAAATGAAAGGAAGAATAAATACTTCTAGGAGAGGGGGGATTACGAGTCCTCCTAATCTTCTATTCGACACAAGAGAAAGGATTTTCTACCCTTTCTCCTGTGTCGTCTTGTATCGAAATAATAATGATTTTTATCCTGTTCATCAAAGATTACTATTTCTTCTTTTCCGGGTCTATAGAAATTCTTTTGTTTAGATTCATAAGAAGTAGTGGACAAACAAAGGAGGGGTAGAGGGAAATAATTCATTGAGCAAATAGAACTTCTTCTATTATTCATATTCAATTAACTTCAACTTATAACTTATAAAAGAAAAATTCTTCAAATAATTGGACTTTTACTCTTTTGCTTGAAAAGCGGATTAAATTCCATTTTTCAAAAACATCATAAGAAACAAAGGAATAGGGTGGTTTGAGACATCAGAGCAAAGGATCCGTTT